GGTGTATGTAGTTCTCATTTTTAGACTTGCTAGTCCATTTTGCAATCTCTGATTCAGTAGTGTCATATTCTAAAAGCTTGGACTTTGTAAATAGTGTACATTAGAATTGAGAACTGACCTCAGTAGTTGTTTTGATAGGATGAGGAAACGTCAAGCTTCAGACCTTATGAGGATGACAAAGAAATATAGCATCAAGGTGGATGAATCAAAGAAAGTTCCAGAGGAGGAACCAACTAAGGGACCTTCAGTATGTGCTTCTCAGTCATATTCAGATCGCGTTGATGTTGAGACTGAACAATTGGTTGTTGATCCAGACGAGGATCCATTTGAGGAGGATGTTTCTGACCCATCTTCTAAGAGTGTTGCTGATAAATCTATACACCAGTCAGAGTCTGTTTCGAACAATTCAAGTGAAAAGAAGAGGCCACTGGATGCAACAGCAGATGAATCCGCTTTCTTGAATGTCCATCAGCCACAAAAGAAGGGCAGACAAGAGGAAGTACCAAATCTGGGATCAGATGTTCATTCTGCTTTTACAGATGTCCATGGTAAACCTGGAGATTCTAATAAAGTCTTTTTTTGATGATGGAAGTGAACAGCAGGAGCACCCAGGAAGTTTTGGAAAACGAAGGCGTAGTAGATGGGACAGACAACCTGAAGGAGATGGTGAAATAGGCGAAGGTGATAAGACTAGTAAAAGAAGGAAAACTAGGTGGGCTGGTGACGATCCTCAATTGAAACTCCTTGGTCCGCTTCAGCTGCCTGACTTCATGAAGGATTTTGTATTTGAATACGACTTGGTTATCTCTGATAAAGGTAGCTGTTAGGCTAATGGAACTAAACAACAAGCTGCCGAACTCAAACCTTCAAGATAATAGGCCCGACAGGTAACTTAGGTTACCTCACCTCAACCAGTGTATAATAACCTTGGTATTCGAATAAATACACGAGAAGTCAGGCTTCGCGAGAAACTTATCCAAGAACGTCAACAAATTTTTTCCAAGTTAATACATTAGCACCCCACCTTTAATTTACCTCCTGATTACAAGCCGCCAAAGTTCTTAAAGAAAATTGACATACCGGTGAAAGACTGGGTATAATTTCATTGGTCTCATAATTGGAAAAAAAAAACAAAAAAAATCGAATGGAGAAGGAAACTGGGGCTAAGATTTTTCTAAGGGGTAAAGGTTCCTCCTTGAAAACAGAAGAAAAACTTGGAAAATCAGATGATGACAATTTCATTGCCTCATAGAGGCAGATAACCAAGAATCACTGGATGCTGCGGGTAAAATGATTGAGAAACTACTAATTCCAGTTGATGAGGGGATGAATGATCACAAACGAGCGCAATTGGAGGAGCTTGCAAAAAAGAATGGAACTTATCGAGACAAGAATATTTGTAGTGTGTGCCATGAGAAAGGACATAAGCGATATGCCTGCCCTCTTTCGAAATACACTTTTGCGATCCCGTGTGATATTTGTGGTAGCTGCAGCCATCTTCTAGCTGCTTGCCCCTCGACTGCATCCTCTCAGGGTAGCAATTCTAGGCAGGGTTCTTCTGGGCAGGGCCTTGGTTCAACTTCAAGCTCCCAAAGCAAGCCCAGCAAAGAAGTAGATGATGCAAACCTCTATATTGGCTATCTTCCTCAAGCAGCTGTGGATGAAATTCGATTAGCAGAGCTTTTTTCTCCTTTTGGTAAGCTTTCCGAAGCTAAGGTGATAAAGGACCGAACAACAGGAGTCAGTAAAGGTTTTGCCTTTGTTCAATTTGAAAATGCCAGTGATGCTGCTGTGGCTGTGTCACATATGCATGGGAAGAAAAAAAAAGGGCTATCCGCAATCAACACATTCATTCACACCGCCATCAACAGACATTCCAAAGACAGACATGCACACCATCTTCACGCAAAACCACTACCTGCTTACTTGCTCTCATGTAGCGAAGATAGTTAGCACTACCCCTTATTCGCTTACCAGAGAGCTAACCTATAAGAGAGATTTTTTAAACAAAGCACGGCAATGCGCAATCGCTAAACAAGACCACTAAATCAGTCTATTCGGCCTATAGCTATAGGTGATAGAGACTCTTCCTATTTCAAAGAGAAACGATAACAGCGCAGTCTTGCTAGCAGCGGATTTGTTCTAACAGCCCTTATTCCCCATCTATATAAGAAAATATATGTTCATTTGTGATTCAATCGATTCCTAACAACGTATTCTCAGCATCTACTCGGGAAGGAAAGGATTTCATTCATGAACAGAGTCGGCTTACTTAAGTACAGACAGGAAGGAGACAGATGCCTTATCATCCATATACCATATATTCTACCTGAAAACTAGAAATATGAAAAGCATCTACGAATCAAAATAGGCTGTTTTCACGAAGCTATGGAATTGCTACTAGAAGGGAAGGAAGAAAGAGACCGGCCCTTATTTGCACTCACTCACCATTTATTGGTGTGGTGGTGTGCAGAACAAGTCCTACCAACCAGGTCTGGTCTTTAGAGACTATGCAATCCTTGGTGATGATATTGTCATTGCCAATGATGAGGTAGCCTCCTTGTATGAGAAGTCTTTAGAGCAATTGGGGGTTTCAATACAATAAGTTATCAAAAGTCCCTGATCTCTAAAACTGGCTCAGCGGAGTTTGCCAAGCGGTTTAGGACCTCTGGGTTGAGAAAGGATTTATCTCCAATCGAAATTCGGAACTTGATGAACTTCTTCCACCCTTATGGTCTGTTCGCAGTCCATATGCAATATCCCCTTGCTAGATTTAGTACCCTAGCTCGGGTAGGTGGAGCTGGTTATAGAGTGCTTGGTCGCTTAGATCACTACCGTAGCAAGCATTATCAGCGTGTTGCGGCTATGTGGGACAAGGATCGCCTCCCTCTCGATCTTTGGTTGGGAAGGGGTCGACCTCTTAATCCTTACCTTAAACCTTTTTGGTCTCATCATTTCTTTTTTTCGTGATGAGATGAAACCCAAAGAGTGAAAACTCCCTCCCGAGCATATATTTGAGATGCCAGGCCAGGGATGATGGAGTTTCTCGAATGGACTACTTTAAGGTCTTGGACTAGTGCACATGGTTGAAGTACGTGAAGTGGTACTACCAACGTGCATTAGACCCACTGGTGGCCATTCGGGATTTCTTTGATGCCCCAATTCTGGTGACATCGTGGAAGATCAACCGACGTGATCTAAATCTACAACGGTTTGGTCTGATATGGCGTTGCTCTGATATTGTGGCTATCAAAGGGCTAGATTACAAGGTGCCAATACTTGGACCTGGCCAGCCTCCACCTTTTGGAGGTTATATTCTGGGTGGGTTAACGGGTACAGATTTCATTATGTCGGCTGCTGGGTCTAACCAACCTAGGGCCAACAGGGGTGTGATCTATTATGATTACCCTCCTGTTAGACCATAGTATGTTAAATAGCCCATAAGGAATTAGTAACAGTAACTGTAATAGTAATACTTACAGGAATAGTTACAGGACTATTGAAAAGGAACGTTTCCCCCCTAAGTCCCCCTCGGGAATGATTCAATGCTTTCCTTGCCTGCCTTCTTTGACCTTTCTTTGGAGCTCTAAGAATCCCAAGCCGGAATCAATAGTAGCTCCCAATGGACCAATCGACTATTGTATGGTAAGGTAAGCATTGCTCTTCCTTAACCTTCTTCTACCTTTGAAGATAGCAAGGGCATTGAAGCAATATCAAAGAAAGGCTATAAAGTCCTGTTTTGGCTAATTCAATGTAACCATATAAACGAAATTCCATATAGACCAGACAGATGACCTTCACTCCGGGCAGGAAATGATCTATTGAATAGAGAGAACTCCACCTCTAGAGAGGATACAACATATTTCACTCAAGGAATTGGTTGATCTATCCCATCAGACAGATCAACGGCACCGGGCATGGGATACAAAGGCAGGAGAGCTGATTTGACCGGGCAGACCAGATGAGCGAGATTGATTTAAAGCGAAAGCGCTGTGCCAACTTGCGTACAAGATTTCTATATGGATTTGATACTCTAGTCAAATCCTCTTCAACAGTTCTTTCGTACAGGCTATTCAAGGTCTATTGGCTTTCTTGCATATTCGACTCTCTAATGCATATTTGACTTCGCTACCTTACTCTAGTTTGATAAAGTGGAATTCCGATATTGTACTTTACTTGAAAGAGATCCTACATCGATAGTTATTCCTTACTATAGAAGAGAGCTTGGAATGCTTTCTGCTTAAAAGAGGCCGAAGTCCTTCACCCTAGAACTAATAATGGAATGGTAATCCAACTGATTGACGACTATACTAGGAATAATTGGCTGCTTAAGACCGGAATTTCTATAAGGATAAGGCTTAACAGGATTCGCGCCATAAAAAAATAGTCAAATGGCCGTACAGAGCCTGAGCCTATTCTCATCAGACAGAAGACCGACCTCTGGAATCGATCTAATATTTAATAAAGAAATTCGTTTATCGCCCATGCTTGCTATATGAATTTTAGACTCCATTTAGATTTTTTATTCTTGTATTTTTTCTTACGTTTATGCTATATTAGTTTCATTAGGGAAGTAGCCTAGCTCCGCTGGGGGAAACTCCTAATGGAAAGAGTACTCTCATTAAAGCAGGGTGACATATTACCGTTGACCTCAGACCTCACACCGGATTTCCTCTTCCCGATCCCCCAAAAAAAGGCAGATGCTCCTGTAGGTAGGAGCGCCGAACACCGAAAGTGAAGTAGCTCCCTTCGAACTGATATCCAAAGATTCTCTGTAACAGGATGGTTTGAAATGCTGGTTTATTACAGGTTCTGGTGACATGAATAGGATGAGCATACGAATGAGCCGGAACATGGATAACGTAGTGGTTCGAGCCGGTCGAGAGTACGAGATTACTGACCGAAGACTCTTCAATTGAGATGGGCCGAAGCCCTGCTAGCGAAGGAATGCATCCAACAGTGTTCTGTCTCATTGGTCCTCTCATGCCAGAATTTCTTCAAAAATCCACTTTGTTCTCCCCGAAAAAACTTCCATTAGAATACATGACTTATCTTACTTCGATCTGATACCTCTCGATTCAGAGAGGAAATGCGCATTTGTATTATTTTGAGTTTCCCCATCTCGATCTCTATTAATTGGATATGGGACTGACTGGGTGAAGGGAAGGCTTTATGGGAGAAAGGAGGAAAAGGTCAGGCTAGGAGCTAAAGGCTTTACTCAAACATATGGGATAGATTACGAGGAAGCCTTTGCCCCGGCCTTCAAATCAGGAGATTCCGGAGACTAGCTTTCGTACATAAGCTCCTCCAACAGCTTAGGAAAGAGCAAGGACGAAGCGAGCCACGGGAATAAGGCAAGCAAAGGCAAGGGTCAATTGGCCAAGCCATCATCATAATCATAGGGGATATAGGCATCGTCGAACAACGGATCCACTTGCTCTAAAAGCAAGCCTGACCTTTACCTTTCACTTTGACTGACCCCTCTTCCGTTGGTACCAATAAATGATAGGCCAGGGGGATGGGCTCATTCGACTAATCAGAGATCCCTGGAAAACCTAGATGCCGTGCAGGTTCCATCTTATCGGATATGAGTGTGACCGTCTTATTAAAGTCTATGGCGCCCGGCTGGGAATTAGTGAAGCTCTAAATCTTTTTGCTGAGGAGAATTAGTTATCAGTACCAGTTTTCGTCGTTTTGTGTTGCTGACACTATCGTCTATCTATAGCGGTGAGATTGCTAAAGAGAAATTATGATAAAGATCTCATATGTGTAACGAGAACAGACATATTCAAATAGCGGAGAAATAGAGATCTTTATCATTAATGCTTCTTCACGTCAAGTTGAAATAAGGGCTACTTCAATATCGCGTGAGTGAAGTTAGCGTCGACCTGTCTTTTCAGCGTAGATTTTTTTTGCCGTGCCGTGAAGTGAAATTGTATCGTATGTTAGAAGTTTGCTATCGGAATCATGTCACCAAGAGCGTGAGAGAGGTGGCGAAGTTCTTGAGATTTATTCATTGATAAGAAAAAGAAAAAACGTGAACGGTGATTGGTTCTTTCTCGATCAGAATAGTGGGCATCTTATCCATAGCCGCTGGCTACCTTCGTGGGCTCCTTATCTGAGGGCTTTTTCGGCCGCCTATGACGGAGCTGGATCGAAGCTGCCAGTGGAACTCATATAACTATCCAATTTAGAGAACTGTCTGAAAGTGGCTCGTTAAGAGAAAGAAGTTCCTAATGACAACAGATATGTTGAACGGTATGGATTTCTTCAAGATGGTTAACCACTTTTTTAAGCTGTTGTATCTGATACCGAACACTTTGACTTTACTTTAACTTAAGTCTTTCCTTTGGCTAGATGGAGTGGAATTTGTGCGAGCATGGAATACGGGAACCAAAGACTGCTTATTCTGATGCTTCAAGTTCTTATTCTCATATCGATGCTTCTAAATACAAAAACCATTGCTTTATATCCAACACTCCGAAATGAAGAATCACCAGTAATATTCTTTTATAATATAAGGTGAGCTTCAATGAAAAAAAATTACTGATGGTAAAATCTATTTGTATCTATTTAGTGATCATTTTAGCCAAATTTAAGGAAACAGAAACTCAGAAAGAAATGGGAGTCGTTTCGGTTGTATGCCATAAAAAAAAATAACCCACCCATTATTGATCGGCGAAAACTCCAATAAAACTAGTAAGGGAAATAAAATGCTTTTTCCCTTTATTTTTCATTGGATTGAGTTTTGTCTTTCATGTGATACTTTGCCTTAAGAACTAGTCATCCGAAAAAGCAAAACTAGAAACTACATTCCATTTTTCTAGAAAAGAAAGAATGGAAAAGAATGATAAATAAAAAGAAAGTAAAGTAAAGAAATTTTCGATTGGATCAGGCCCTTTGTGTTTTCTCCTTCAAAATAGATCGCTTGCCAATTATGCATGGTTAGGTTCATGAGGGCCTTTGAAAGAGGCACCCTAATATGAGACGAGCGATACACGGGCCATGTAGCTAAGCGGGCTAGGCAGACCACCAAGAGTAATCGTCTTTCCTTTTTTCTATCGTATCTGTCAAAGACACTGGCCTTTTTTTAGCTATGCATCACACACCTTATGCTAAATCCACATACAATCTTCTTGTATCATGGAATTACCAACTTTTACACTACACTACTATCGAGATTCTTCGGAACTGTAAAGGTAGCTATTGCTGTTTGCTGTAAGAGCTATAAAATGTAGATCTAGTAAGAGGACCGAAACAGAGAATCTGGAAATCTTTTTTTAGCGGTTTCTAAGGTTCCTTATTCCCCCGTTATCTCCTCATCTTCTTCCCTGCCTCGCTATCCAATCTAATTCAAGACCCAGAAATTCGAACCTTATAGTCTCCAGACTTTTAGACCAAGCTTTCAAGATTAAGGGCATCCTGCTAAAAAAGCTATAGATATTTTTTAGGATTCCTATGCCCTTGCTTTCACGATCTGAAAAAAAAAGGAAGTTCGCT